AATTTTTGATTCCTATAGAATCATTGATCATTCATACTTGTACTGTCATAATATGAATGACTCGCTATTCACTCGGTTTCTAATCAATAATAAGATTATGTAGGAGAGATGGCCGAGCGGCTCAAGGCGTAGCATTGGAACTGCTATGTAGGCTTTTGTTTACCGAGGGTTCGAATCCCTCTCTTTCCGTTTCTGTTAATTAATCAACGTTACTGACCACAATGTATCAAATAAAATAACAATTGATACCTTTATTCTAACAGCTTTATTTGATAGAGATTCTCTATTCCTAATTCCATTACGTTGTTTGGTATGGTACGTAAAATACAAATATCGTGGAAAGAGCAAAAAGGGAAAAAAAAATACGGATCAAGGCCCTTAGATCTATTTACTTCGGCGAAAGGAGTGACATAGACATAATTGTCTGAACTTTTTTTGTTATTTTTATTAGGTTCAAGTCTGACGGGAATAATATTCTACGACTAACAACTCATTTATTTTTAAACCGATCCATTTACTATCTATTATTTGATTTACTAATCCTTTATATTGGAATGGGTCAATAGTTAAATGGTTTGGCAATTCCTCCTGGTGGGGGGATGAAGCAATAAAATTTTGAATTAGAGCTTTCGATCTTTGTTTATTCTTTGTAGTAATAATATCTCGGGGTTTGCAACGATAGCTTGGTATATCCACTATACGACCATTAACTAAAATATGTCTATGGTTAACTAATTGCCTAGCTCCAGGAATGGTCGAAGCCATACCCAATCGAAAAAGTATGTTATCTAAACGCATCTCAAGTAGTTGTAGTAAAATCTGACCCGTTGATCCTTTGGCTTTTCCAGCGATATGTACATATTTAAGTAATTGTCGCTCTGTCAGACCATAATGAAAACGCAATTTTTGTTTTTCTTCTAGACGAATACGATATTGTGATCTTTTCCCAGAACGCAATTGATTTTTAAGATCACTTCCGGATCTGGGTCTTTTACTAGTTAATCCTGGTAACGCCCCCAGGCGGCGTATTTTTTTGAAACGAGGTCCTCGGTAACGAGACATAAAGACTCCCTTTTATTTTTTATTTTATTGAAATTTCATTTTACAGAAAATAAATAGAAATTAAGACTGAACTAAAGGATAAACAAAGCAAAGCGAGATTTACTGAAGTATTTCAAAGTAGAATGAAATGAATTGTATTTATATCCGGATTTTTTGTATATATAGGAAGTTAAGGTTCTGTTTTATGATTTGTTCTGTCTAGATCTAATAGATCTAATCAATTTTTTTATTCTTTTTATTCTATAGTTATTTTTTATTCATAGTTACAAGTTAACACGACATAATAGATTGGTGACCCTACATTGAAAAAAAAAAGATAGGAGAGATTCTCAATCCTAGAAAAAATCTATAGAGAAAAAGCCTGCTATCGGAATCGAACCGATGACCATCGCATTACAAATGCGATGCTCTAACCTCTGAGCTAAGCGGGCTCACATAAAAGAAATATAAATAATGTATAGGAATTCAGGAAACTCTCCTATCTTTTTAGCTATTAGCTATGAATTTCCTATGAATTTCATAGGAAATATGGAATTCTAAATTCTATAGTTCTAGTTAGAAATAATATAACTATATATTACATATTCTATAACTAGAATATGAATTCTATTCTAATAATAGAAATATATGGTATATAAATATATGACTAATTCTAATTTTAATTCTATCATTATATAGAATATATATATTATATAATTATATTTATTTTACATAGTTAGAATTTCTATTTTTTTTTTATAATAATACTATTGATATTATCAAATATCAATGAAATTTTTCTGATCAAATAAAAATTTCATTATTTCTTAGAGAATTTATAGCAAATTCGGTTAATTATATTTATTATAGTTATAGCGGATTGGTCCTAAAAATAAGATAAGGATAAAGATACAACCAAAATGGTAATGAAAGATTCCTCTGATTTCGTTCGGAAAAGGAATAGATAGGACAAAAAAACAAGAATGAATATCGATCGTTCCAGTATTCCAAATCGCGCTGGAAAAAAGAAAGGCACGAGAGACGTATATATATGTGGTATATATCTATCTATATTGAATTGCAGGTACATCAATGATAGAATCATTTCTGATTTAAACAAATATTGTTCATACAATAGAGAAGAGATGAAATGAAAGAGGATGTCCAAAAAAAGAACATAGCAGCATACACTTTTTCGATATGGGAATCATTATATAATGAATTCAACAGTCCAAGATAAATGAAAGAAAATGAAAGAAGTGAATGGTATTAGAACTAGGTCCTTGTCTAAGAGGGGATATGGCGAAATTGGTAGACGCTACGGACTTGATTGAATTGAGCCTTAGTATGGAAACCTGCTAAGTGGTAACTTCCAAATTCAGAGAAACCCTGGAAAAAAAAGGGGGCAATCCTGAGCCAAATCTTGATTTTGAGAAAACAAAAACTAGAATAAAAAAAG